TAAATTTACAAGGTGATATTTCCATTTCTTCATCAGAAGGTGAGTCCCCTTTGAAGCCAGAATTGCTTTTCCTTGATATCTAACATAATGCATGAAAGGATCCTTGAACAACCATAGAATTTTCTGAAAATCATTACGAAGAACTACCACAAGATATTCCATTTTTCCATAGAAATGTGTTCGCTCAATAAAGGCTCCAGAATATTTGGATCGTAAATAAGAAGACTGTTTACGGAGAAAAATGAATATGGATTCGCATTCATATACATGAGAATTATATAGGAAGAAGAATAATCTTTGATTCTCTTTTGTAAAATCTTTTGTATTTGTAAAAAGAGAAATGGATTTCTTTGGAGTAATGAAACTATTCCAATTAGTATACTCGTGGAGAAAGAATCGCAATAAATGCAAAGAGGGAGCATCTTGTATCCAACGGTGAAGGGTTTGAACCAAGATTTCCAGATGGGTGGGGTAAGGTATTAGGATATCTGACACATAATTTAAATGTGAGAATTTGTCCTCTAAAAAGGGAAGTATTGAATGAATAGATCGTAAATTATGAGATTTTGCTATTTCTTTTTCTTCTAGAGAAGATACTAATTGCAGAGAGAATGGAATTTCCACAATGACTGCAAAACCCTCTGATATCATTTGAGAATCCAAATTCTTGTTGTACCCAAGAAATCGATTTTGGTTAGAATGATTAACCGAAATCATCAAATGATTCTGTTGATGCATTCGAATAATTAAACGTTTGATAATTAGTGAACTGGATTTATTGTCATAACCTAAATTTTCCATGGGTTCGTAAAGAATCGATCCATTTAAACCATGATCATGAGCAAGTACGTAGATATACTCCTGAAAGAGAAGCGGATATAGGAAGTGTTGTTGACGAGATCTATCAATTTCTAAATATCCTTGTAATTCCTCCATTTGAAATTATACTTGAACCAAAGGAAGGGATTTCTTGGATTCTCAAATGATACATAGTGCAATATGGTCAGAACAAAGTATATAGTAAGAAAGAATAGATACCCAGGAGACAGGGAGACCAATCAACGGATCCTCGTTTTTTTCCATCCAATTGGTTTGTATTGGTTATAGTTACAAGAGATGGTTAGAAATCCTTTATTTTTGCAACCCAATCGCTCTTTTGACTTTGGAATGAATTATCTTTATCAGTATACCATTTCTTCTACACATTCGTCTCCACTCCATCCATAATGGAGAATAGTTAATAGTTAGGATTCATTAAAAAAAAGGAATCAATGATCCACTCACAGGAGAACCCTTATCCCGCATCTGGTACTAATCCATTTTTAACATCTAATTAGATCGGGTAATCATTCAAATTCAGAACAGAAGCTCGTTGCTTTTTGTTTCCCTATAATTGGAGCCAAAGGGCTCTATCCATTTATTCACTCGACCCAACTTTGAATTGATTTGGTACCGTTTTCAAGAATCAAAACAATCGTTTTTACCGATCCGGTATAGATGAAGTATTCTCAGAGTTCTCCATTGATACGACATGCTGTTTTTTCCATTCATTCCCTTTTTTTAGGATCAGTCGTGGTCTTACAAACTCTACCAATGTATGGGTATGGACGAATCCGTTTCTTCATCCAAATGTGTAAAAAAGAATAGCCGCACTTAAAAGCCGAGTACTCTACCGTTGAGTTAGCAACCCAGATGAATAAGGTGTGTAGATACGATCTTAATAAAAAAAGCGATTGGATTGCCCAACCCCGTCAAAACATTGAACTAACAAGAAATCTAAAAGAAACATTTGATGATCAATTATGAACATAAAAAAAAAGATCAGATGAAAATACAACAGATTCCTAGATAAATATAGATAGATGTCAAAATGGATAGACACCCATTATTTGTATTTATCCATTTTTTTTTCATTAAGATTCTTGTGTCACGGCGAATCTGGATCTGGCGAACCCATCATTTGAGTCAAGTGAAGTAAAGAATCAAACTTGTGGGACGTGGAGAAATAGATCTATTTCTCCACGATCGAATTATATTTGTTCGATACACCATTGTCAATATGAATTGAATGTTGAGAAAACAAATTCCATAAAAAAATACTTGCGTTAGATTGACACTACATAAATAAGAAATGAATAAGAAATGAAGTGTGGGTGGAGGAATAAATAAAGAAAAAAGTAGGAAAAAAATATCAGGTCTATTCATATAGAAGTATGAATAGAGCAAGAAAAGGAGAAACAATTAAACAAAGCTAGATGTTACCCCCACCCTTGAATTTTCATTCATTTTATTTCAATTGATTAATTTGAAATTCCTAAAATACATCTGCCCTCTTTGAAATATCATGAACAGTTCCTGTAGGTTGAGCGCCTTTTTCAAGGAAATATAGAATAGCAGGAACATTTGAATAAGTTTGATTCTTTATCGGATCGTAAAAACCCACTTTCCGAAGATCTCTTCCTTCTCTTCGGGATCGAACATCAATTGCAACGATTCGATAGATGGATCATTGGGATAGATGCAGATGAACAATGCCCCCCCTAGAAACGTATAGGAGGTTTTCTCCTCGTACGGCTCAAGAAAGAATGATTCAAATTTATGTATATAGCGGCAAATTGCTTCAGAAAATCTTCAATTAGACTTAGAATTTGAGTCTTTTTTTTTTCAGGAAGGAAAAAAGAATATCATTCGTACTCATAACTCAAGTGGGGTAATTCTCAAAGAATTCGAAGGGAAATCCTTAGACATTTATTGAGTCATCTCATCTCTAACCTCTTTTGTTTGTCTTGTCTAGAATCCATTTTTATTTCTCATTCTGATTAGTTGTTAAGACAATTGAAAATGGTGTTTCCTTGTTCCGAGGATCTTTTATCTTTGCTTTGAATCATTGGGTTTAGACATTACTTCGGTGATCCTTAATCGTTTCAATTCAAAATGGCAGCAACATACCCTTTTTATCGAAGAATCATACGAACGATTGATTCTGCTGTGATACACTTTTGATCGAAATGGTTTTACCAATTCCGACAAATTAAAAAGTTGGAAACTTGGTCGAATTTGACCCTTTCCATTTTTCTATCGAAGATATACTTACGAAGTTGTCCCAACTTATTGATTGTCACTAACCCTAGATCCTTCCCCCTGATAAATGAATCAATACTTTCTACTCGAGCTCCATCATGTACTATTTACATTTTACATTACAACCCAACAAAAAATGGGGATCCTAGCGGAACAGAACAAACTATGTCGAGTCAAGAGCGTTTTCGTTGATATCAAAAATGGCGGATGTAAGAATCCACAACCGATCATGTCCTTCAAGTCGCACGTTGCTTTTTACCACATCGTTTCAAACGAAGTTTGACCATAACATTCCTCTAATTTGGAACCGGTATGGAATTGATTCAATATGGAATCATGAATAGTCATTGGCTCAATCGGTACATAGTACTTTCTTTTTATCTATAGATAGATAGATATTTATCTGGAGAAGTCTCAGCAAGGATCCAATTCTTTCTTTAATAACTAAAAAAAGAAGGTTCTTAAATTAGAGTCCCAATATCGGAACAGAATGAGTCATTAAACAAATAAGCTATTCCAATGACTCGGAAAGGTCGGAAGTCACTCGATAGGATCGATTTACCAGTCTCAAACTTCTTCGAGTATCAAGGATTCGATTCATTTCGATTCATAAGGAATCATGAAAAATGGTTTAATAAGTTTCTTAATATAAGTTTTCCTGTAACGACTGAATTAGATCTCTAAATAAATTAACAAGTCGGCGCAATCACAACGAGTAGCTAAAACCTTTAGCGGATATCTCATTGATTAATTTGATTAATGAAACGCGAATTTCATTTTAATCATCATAAGATGAAATCTTTATAAGAGAAATCTTTGTTTCTTTTCCAATTGAATCATCAATGATAGTAAGATAAGATTAAGGTCGTTATTATTTCATCTGATTGATAAAATCAGAATCGGAGAAGTATGATCTTTACGTATCCATCAGACACACCGAACAACTGCTACCGGGGGTCATCGTGGATATTTAAGGGATCACAGATCTTTTTCACCGAAACCAAAACGCCGTTGTCACTGAACTAGAACAATAACAAGCCATATAGGTATGGTTTATTTTTTTTTTCTACAGACTTTGCTTTACTTCAGGTTCAGCAATCTTTCCATAAATTCCATCATATCATAAAGTCAAGTGAATGGAATGTATGAATCCACTCCCCATCGCTACATTGATTTCCAATTATTCATTGGGGCTAGATGCAAAAAAAAAAAAAAGAAAAGGATACTCTTATGGGACGCTATCCTATCTTGTATAGGTACAAAAACAAATAGGTCCAGATCAATTCGTTGTTCCTATTCTTTCTTAGAATACTCCACCCCAATCTTAGGAACTTGAATCCCAGTGACGGAAAAAACTACCTGTTGTTTAGCATTCAGGATCCACATAGAATTAGTAATTGTGCTACCCTATTTACTTTAGGGAATAGAGAAGACTTTCTTTCACATTTCGACTCAGAATGCAGCATAATCATGTGGGAATTACAATATCAATTATCATTGATATTGGGCATAAAGTTTCTCTAAGTGGCTAAGCTAACCAACTTCAATATGAATCTGCGCAGGACAGGCATACGCTGAATGGCTCGCCCAATTGACTTTTTTGAATTAAACTATTGATCTATGTCCCCATCATACCTACATCACAAAGATATTTATATTCTATCCATTCGCGTGTCATTGACACTCGATTCTATTTGAGTGAAATGAAAGGGAGAATATGATTCAGAAAGGAATCATTAGAAATATGAATGAGAATGAAAGATTGAATCAAATTTTATCCAGTATCCAACATGAAACTCTTAAACAGAAGATTCTTAAAGAGAACAAAAAGAATCTTTGTTCTGATAAAATCAGTCTGGGACGGAAGGATTCGAACCTTCGAGTAACGGGACCAAAACCCGTTGCCTTACCGCTTGGCCACGCCCCATTTAGATTTCTATTCGACACTAATAAACACTAATATCGTTATTTGTTTTTCGTCAATTCGGACCCAAATATATATGGAATAGGTTATTGCTAGAATTTGACACGTGTAGATGTAAAATAAAAATAAAGGAAGTCATTCATTGATCATTACATATAATTCAATTAAGATATTGTAGGAAAAGTAGAATTCTTTCTATTCTCATTTGAGAATTGAAGTATTTTTTGATTGGAGGAGTTCAAAGAAATATTTTTTTCCTCCCCTGTTTCTTCATTTTTCCCCTTATCTTATATCAATAACTCAATAAAAATGAAATTATCTCCAAGAACGAAATGTTTGTTATGCTTAATATCTTTAGTTTAATTTTTATCTGTCTTAATTCTTCCCTTCATTCGAGTAGTTTTTTCTTCGCCAAATTGCCCGAGGCTTATGCTTTTTTCAACCCAATCGTGGATGTTATGCCAGTCATACCTGTGTTCTTTTTTCTCTTAGCCCTTGTTTGGCAAGCTGCTGTAAGTTTTCGATGAGATCTTTAATACTGTCCTAGAAACATTCTTCTTATTTATTCGAAATTCTAACAATTGATAAGAGCAGATCGGATAAGTCTTTCATTATGAACCCTCGATTCAAACATTGAAATTCTTAGATAGCCGCGATGAATCCGGATCACCTCATTTCCCCCATTTTGACCTTCCCCAGGCCCATGGAACAAAGGACCTATTATGGTCCCTTACACTACCTAATTCTAATTGTGGGCATGACAAGAGAATTTTTGGAACGAAAGAATCAGAATCTTATTAATCTTATTACAAATGAATTTCTGCAAAATACTTTTTTTTCTAGAAATCGCTTCATTTCTTGGTGTCAAAATGGAATATGTGGTACCAAAATAGAGAATCTATTTCCCTTTTCCATAAAAAATGATCTTGGAGATTGTGTAATGCTTACTCTCAAACTCTTCGTTTACACAGTAGTAATATTCTTTGTTTCTCTCTTCATCTTCGGATTCCTATCTAATGATCCAGGACGTAATCCTGGACGTGAGGAATAAAATAAACAAATAAGAGGTTTTCGTTTTTTCTTGTTTAATTTCTGAATTTTCTTATTTAAAATTGTATTTATTCCATACATTTCACTATGATAAAACAGTGGATCGAGACTTTTTCGAATTCGAAAGAGAAATCTCAAGTGATCAGAAGGAGCGGAGAGAGAGGGATTCGAACCCTCGGTACGAATAACTCGTACAACGGATTAGCAATCTGCCGCTTTAGTCCACTCAGCCATCTCTCCCAATTTCAAAAAAAGAGAATTCCTATGTGACACGTGAAGTAAAATAAAAATCTTGATTTCTCTTTCTTTATTCTATTTTACTATTTGATTCTCTAGATCTAGATATACTAGATATATAATATATCCATATATATACGAAATACGAATATAATATACGAATATAATATACGAATTATACGAATACGAATTTTCAATTCCATTTAGATAACGATTCAAAAAAGATATCTCCAAGAGTACCCCTTTGATTTCGATTTCGTTCAAAAGATTCTTTTATTTCCCCGGCCTGGCCAGTAAGCACCTAGCCAGGCCTTGTTTTGTTCCAATGAATCATAGATCAACCGATTCATTTGATTTGAAAACGAAAATGCTTGTTATTGAAGCCGTAACAACAGCTGCAAGGGCTATTTCAATTCCTATGATATGAGTTCATGAGTTCATATGATTCTTTCTTTTTTTTTATTGAAAATAATATCAAAATATTTACATTTTCAGAATTCATAATAATAAAATAATAACAATGAAAAAAAAAAAAAAAAGAATAGAATATACATAGAATAAGGGGCTATGGATTCTTGCACAACTCATTTTTTTTTGTTCCGACTTCAATGGCTCTTTTATTTTAAACTGGGCCTGTCAGTAAAAACTCCCCCAGTAAAAGAAAAGGTATAACTTGTTATTGAAATGAGCCTTAGCCTTCTTACTTCTTATTTATCCTATTTGATTGATTTTATCGAGTTCCCTACGCAGAACGCGTCAGCACTCCAATTTTAGTGATTCTGATCCTATCTTGATTACATCGAACTCCTGGTTCGACAAATGATCCATTCATATACAATAAATATATACATTGTAAATAAATATATACATTGTAGTTGTAGCGGGTATAGTTTAGTGGTAAAAGTGTGATTCGTTCTATTAACAACTGAAATAGTTAAGGGGTCTTTCGGTTTAATTCATATTCCGATCAAAAACTTTTTTTCTTATAAAGGGTTTAATCCTTTACCTCTCAATGCCACATTTGAGGAATAATATACATTCTCGTGATTTGTATCCAAAGGTAAATTAGAAATGGAATAAAAAATTTGGATTCTGAAATCGCGAAGCATAATTTTTTTTGAGTTGGACCAATTTCCAATTGCAGGAGTATGAGTAAAGGATCCATGGATGAAGATACAAAAGTCTATTTCTAATCGTAACTAGATCTT